TGAAGCCAAAAGGGATTTTCCTTGATACCTAACATAATGCACGAACGGATCCTTAAACAACCAAAGATTACTTTGAAAATCTTTAGAAAAGACTTCTACAAGACGCTCTATTTTTCCATAGAAATAGATTCGTTCAAGAAAGATTCCAGAAGATGTTGATTGTAAATGAGAAGATTGTTTGCGGAGAAAGAAAAAAAGGGATTCGTATTCATATACATGAGAATTATATAAGAAGAAGAAGAATCTTTGATTTATTTTTGAAAAAGAAGAGCTAGTTTTCTTTAGGATAATAAAAGTATTCCAATACTCGTGTAGAAAGAATCGTAATAAATGCAAAGAAGAGGCATCTTTTACCCAAAAACGAAGAGTTTGAACCAAGATTTCCGGATGGACAGGGTGGGGTATTAGTATATCTAACACACAATTTAAATGTGAAAGATTGTCCTCTAAAAAAGGAAATATTGAATGAATTGATCGTAAATTATGAGATTGGAATGTCTTTTTCCGTTCTAGTTCTAGAACGGATATTAGTCGTAGAGAAAAAGGTATTTCGACAATAAATGAAAATCCCTCGGATATTATTTGATAATACAAATTTTTGTTGCGCCCGAAAATTTGATTTTTGTTAGAATTTTTAACAGAAATAAAAAAAAAATTCTGTTGATACATTCGAGTAATTAAACGTTTCACAATTAGTAAACTAGATTTCTTGTCATAACCTGAATTTTCTAAAAAAATTGATTGATTTAAATCATGATCATGAGCAAGTGCATAAATATACTCTTGAAGTATAAGTGGATATTGAAAGTCGTGTTGTTGAGATCTATCTAGCTGTAAATATCTTTGAAGTTCCTCCATTTGAAATTCTATTTGAACCAAAAGTAGAAGATTGGGAGGATTATGAAATGATACATAGTGCGATACAGTAAAAACAAGGTATTATCTAAAAATAGATACCTCGGAGACAGATAAACTTACCAACAGATTCTCTACCCTCTTTTTTCCATTTCATTAGTCTATGTTCATTAGACTATGTTATAGTCTAATAAAACAAGATGGTTAGAAATCCTTTATTTTTTTCAACCTAATCGCTCTTTTGATTTTGGGAAAAACTGTCTTTATCAACATACTGCTTCTTCTACACACACATCTCCATTCTATATTAGGGAATGGCAATAATTAGGATTCATTAACAGAAAGAAATCAAAAAAAAGAGAATCCACTCATGGGGGGAAAGCTTTTCCCGCATCAGGTACTAATCTATTTTTAACATGTAATTAGATGGGGAATTATTCAAATCAAGAAGAAAAGCCCGTTACTTTTTCTTTCCCTATTATAATGAATTGAAATTGAAGCCCTAGAGCCTTATCCATTTATTAATTCGACCCAACTTCATTTTGTTCCTTCCAAGAATTCCAATAAGGTTTTAGCCCGATCAAAATCAAATATTCTCAGAACTATCCGTTGCTCCGACCTGCTCTTTTTTCCATTCATTCCCTTTCTTCAGGATCAGTCGTGGTCTTACAAACTTTACCGATGGTATGGACGAATCCTTCCCTTCATCCAAATGTGTAAAAGATCTTAGCCGCACTTAAAAGCCGAGTACTCTACCGTTGAGTTAGCAACCCCAAAATAAAAAATGTGTAGATACAATCAGAATAAATTAAAAAAGAGAAAAAGTATAAAAAGTATAGATAAATGCAAAATAGACCCCTCTTTTTTTAGATTATCTACTTTTTCAATAAGATTTCAATAAAAAGGACTCTTTAGTATCCTTGTATTAAAGGACCCACCACTTGAAATGAAAGTAAAACCGAAACCTATGGGCCAGAAATAAAAAGATCCACTTCATTTATCACGATGAATTATATTTGTTCGATACACTGTTGTCAATATAAATGTTGACAAAAAAAGAATACAATGGAAAAAACTCAAAATAGAATTTTTCTAATTTTATTTCAAATTCATATTTAATATATTTTTAAATTTTAAATATATTAATTTTAATTAAATTAAAAATTAAATAAGAACTTGTGGCACCATATATCTAATTCTAACCTACACAGATATAAAAAGATATAAAAAGTATAAAATAAATAAAAAGTAAGAAGTGAAATGAAAAAAATCTCGGATTTCTTTTATCCATAATGAATAATATAGTCAATCCATCTAAGTGGAATAAGCAAACTTGATTCCTTTTTTATTAGTAGAATTCCAATGAAACTAACCAATTGAAGGGAATGTCCACGTTTTTTTAAAAAAGAAAGTTTTGTCATTCTAAAACATAGGATTGAGTAGAAGTAAGGATGAAGGATATATAATGATAAAATAAATCGATATGGATAGAGCGGAAAAGGGGGGTAGTAACTTATATATTATTTTTTTTGTATCCCCCCTTAATTTTTTTGTATTTCCTTAATTGAATTCCGTTTGATTAAGGCGAAGTTCCTTAAAAAGCCCCTTCTTCTTTAAAATATCCCGAACAGTTCCTGTAGGTTGAGCACCCCTTTCAAGGAAGTATAGAATAGAAGGAACGTTTAAATAAGTTTCATTCTTTATCGGATCATAAAAACCCAGTTTCTGAAGATCTTTTCCTTCTCTTCGGGATCGAACATCAATTGCAACGATTCGATAGACGGCTCATTGGGATAGATATAGATGAACAATACCCCCCCGAGAAACGTATAGGAAGTTTTTTCCTCGTACGGCTCAAGATAAAATGATTTGGTTTGAAGTTTTGTCTGTGTATGGAATTCAAATAAATGACAAATGAATTAGACTCTTATTTAATTCCATTCACCCTTTTCTTCTTCCTTCTTATTCTTATATTCTTAAAAAAGGAAACCGTTCATTCGTACTCATAACTCAAGTTGGCTAACTGTCAAATAGTTCAAAGAAAAATCTTTATTGAGTAGTCTTTACCCCCCTTTTTTTGTTTGTCTCGTTTCAAATCTATTTATATTCTTTTTCCGTTATTGAGACAATTAAAATGGTGTTTCCTTGTTCTAGAATCCTTTATCTTTGTTTTATTTTAAATCATTAGGTTTAGACATTACTTCGGTGTTTCTTAATCCTTTCAAAATGGCAGCAACATACCTTTTTTTGTGATTTCAAGAATCCTGTGGACGACTGATTCCGAGTGATACACTTTGTATCAAAAAAGTTTGATCAACAAAATGTCCTTTTGAATTGGAAACTTGCTCGAAGTGGATTCTTTCGATTTCTATATCGAAGATATATTTACGAAGTTGTTCAATTTATTGATTTTAACCCTAGATCCTTGCCCCGAGAAATGAATACTTTCTTTTTTACTCGAGCTTCATCATGCACTATTTACATTACAACCCAACAAAAAGAGAGGTTCCTGTGGAACAGAACAAATGATGTCGAGCGAAGAGCACCTTCATTCCTATATAAAATGGTGGATGTAAGAATCCACAGCGGATCATGTCTTTCAAGTCGCACGTTGCTTTCTACCACATCGTTTCAAACGAAGTTTTACCATAACATTCCTCTAATTTAGAAGCGGCATGGAGTTGATTCAATCATGGAATCATGAATAGTCATTGGTTCAATATGGTGCATATATGGTGCATAGATATTGTAATCTATGCACTTTTCTTCTCTATATATATATACGGGTAAATAATAAAGATTATTCTTTTCTGAAGAAGTCTTAGCAAGACCCCCTCTTTAACATACATAAATAGAAAAATAACACGAAGAAATGAAATCTGCATCTTCAAGTGACTTAACTTAATAAGATAGGTTGTAATAGGTTGTCCTATTTTCTACTTTTTGAGTATCGAAGATTAAACTATTTTTAATAGGGAATCATTCCAAATATTTATTAAATTCTATATTTTTCTATAAAATGAATAAAATTTTCAATTATGTCTCAACCGTTACATAGATTTTCTATTCTTCATTAGGTCCAAACAAAAATACCTAAAAATAAAATGAGATTCAAAGAAAACGAATCAGTTACATGACTATCTATTAATAAGATTCGAGCAAGCACAGATATTAAAATTTATACCTTCCCTTGCTCTTTTTTTTTAGCCTAACTCATTACTATTAAGATAGTTCACTCTATTGACTAATGAATTCACCAAGAACTTCCTATTGTTTAGGATGAATTAAGAGATATACAGAAAATAATAAATAAAAAGGGGGGGCTCCCTTATTTACTTTACTTACGGAATAGATTCTTTATTATCTCGATTCAAAACGTACCCATCCTTAAATATATATTTAATATATATTTGTCTATTTGACATTTGGATATTTGTTCAAAACAATTTTTAGATTGGATATGCTCTGGGACGGAAGGATTCGAACCTCCGAATAACGGGACCAAAACCCGTTGCCTTACCACTTGGCCACGCCCCATTTCTAGTCAAGACTAATAATTAATATTAATAAAGAATATTAAAGATAAAGAAAATATACTATATATTATATTAGTAGTTATTATTAGTATTGGTTGTTTGTCAACTGCAGTCCAAATATATATAGAATAGATTCCTGTGCTTTTGCTAAGTGTAGGTAGATAACTTAACTGAATTTATTGATCATTACATATAATTCAATTAAGATATTGTATGAAAATATGATTTCTTCTATATTCTCATTGAGAATGAGAAGATTTTTGATTGGGTGGGTTTAAAGAAGGATTTTTTTGTCTACCTTACTTACTTTTTCCTTATATCCATAATTCAATCAAAATGCAATTATCTGCAAGAACAAAATGTCTGTTATGCTTAATATCTTTAGTTTGATCTGTCTTAATTCTGCCCTTTATTCGAGTAGTTTTTTCTTAGGCAAATTGCCTGAGGCCTATGCTTTTTTGAATCCAATCGTAGATTTTATGCCAGTCATACCTTTGTTTTTTTTTCTCTTAGCCTTTGTTTGGCAAGCTGCTGTAAGTTTTCGATAAGATCTTTAATAATATCCTAGAAAATTCATAATTTATTCGAGAAAAGTCGAATAAGATTAGA